TTGGTTCTTTTTACGTACTTGATATCGATAAATCTGCGAATCTAGAAATTCATTTCGGCCAATTGAACCTTCTCGAACTGTTTCTTTTTAAGAACCAAAAAGATTTGTGCCAAAATAACAGATGCCAAGAAGAACAAAAGTCCTTGGACACGTAATGGATCTTGAAGTACTATTTCTGCATCTCCCTGACCAAATCCGCCTACATTAGGATTACTCGTTAATGGTTGATCAAATTTGATAGATTCGCCCTCGGAAACAAGAAGTTCTGGTCCGGGAGGGATAATATCAACCACTTGACGTCCCTCCGCCGCATCCGTTATGGTTATCTCATACCCCCCTTTTTCTTTTCGTATGATTTTGCTTACTATACCTGCTGCTGTAGCATTATAAACTGTATTGTTACTCTTGTTGCCGTCGGGATAAATCTGACCCCTTCCCCTGTTCCCGCCTACGTATATAGGATATTTTAAGAAGTGAACATCCTTCTTAGTAGCAGGGTCCGGGGAAAGAATAGGGAAGGTTATTTCACTATATTTTTTACCAGGGACAGGGCCTACCACAAGAATATTTGTTTTATTGGGGCGATAGCTCTGAAAAGACAAATTGCCAATCTTTTCTTTCATCTCAGGAGAAATACGATCGGGAGGAGCTAATTCAAACCCCTCCGGTAAAATAAGAACAGCCCCGACGTTCAACCCCCCTTTTTTACCATTAGCAAGAACCTGTTTCAGTTGCATATCATAAGGAATTCGAACAACTGCTTCAAATACAGTATCAGGAAGTACCGCTTGTGGAACCTCAATTTCCACGGGCTTATTAGCTAAATGGCAATTGGCACATACAATACGCCCAGTCGCTTCTCGTGGATTTTCATAACCCTGCTGTGCAAAAATGGGATATGCACTTGAAATGGACGTCCGAGTTAAGATATATATCATGAGCGATACGGAAATAGATCGAGTAATCTGTTTCTTTAGCCAAGAAAAAGCATTTCTAGTTTGCATGGTCCAATCATTGATCGCGAAAATTTCTACAATAAATTGGGTAGGTCGCTAGTATAGTTCCCTAGCCACGATTCTGCTATTTGCTGGAATAATCTAGGATGAATCTTCCCGATGGTTAGAAATAGGAAGAGTAAATATGATTTTCAATACTTTGCTTATGTACAACTACAAAGTACCAAGCATTCTAATTGGATTAGATTAATATCAATGGATCCTTTATCATTCAGTTATTGAATCATAAATCAGTAAAATTGACGGAGACAGACTAGTTAAATAACGGAAAAGCCAATATTTAAAACATGTATCAAAAATTACTGGAAGGATGCAAACAAGAATAGTTATAGTTTGCTCATTCGCAACAACTCCAACCTCGTTATAGATAGAGCGTATAGCGAATTCCCAACCTGGGGGTGAATGATATCCGAGAAAAAACTCAGTTACTAGAAGAAGACACAAAGCTTTTGCTGTGTCACTTAAGTTATATAGGAATTCCTGAGCCCAAGAGTTAAGAATAACAAGTTTTTCCTTACCCAAAATTGAATACCCGCTTAGAATACCAAACCAGATGATATTTGTTGAGAAGTGCAAAATCGTATCCATACGATTCTCATTTTGTATCGTGATTAATTGGATCGTTTCTTTATGGATTCCTATCCCAAACTCTTCGAGATGTGTTTCCGAGTATTCCTTGATCATTTCGTCCAAGAAGAGGAGTTCCTCTAATTCTCTGAATTTTTCTAGAAGACTCTTTTCTTGAATATTATTCAAGACAATTTGGGATTGCCCAGTATTCCACCAATTAGTAACCCAAGATTCCAGACATTTATTAACTGAGAAAGAAATCCACCAGGGCAAAAATACTATAGATGCAAGATAGAAAAGAGGAGTGAATGCTTTCTTTTTTGCCATTTTTTCGTCTGTAAATTGTTAATCAACCCATTCGTACACTCTATGCGGTCGAATATTTCTTACACACATGAGTTTTATACAAGGTATCGAACTTATGAATCTATTTTCTTTGTGATTTTGTGGTTAGTCTTTGAATCTAGAAAGAATACAGAAATAGGCTAAGAATTCACTTCGAATGAAGAAATTTAGAATATTGTTTCCTGATATCTCAATTGGTCAAATTAAAAATAAAGTGTATCCTTTCGATGAATGATCGAAAGAACCACTTTAAGTAATGAATATTATTCAGATTTTGAGACGAAAGAACTCCTTTGCTATCAAAATATCCAATATTTCGAAAAAATTGCACTGATTACCCATAGTCAGGAATAGAATAATTGAGGGAAAGATATTAGGATGATCAAAAAAAAATGACTGGCAAAGGATAAATTGGCTAGTTCTCAGTATTTAATTAAGAAATCCAATTGTTGGTCATTAAAGAATACAAAAGAAAGAATTTCAAATTTACAAGATACGATCTATCTGGATCTAAAGTGTCAATTCCAACAAATATTGAACTAAAAAAAATTCTTGCTTTCGAAATGGTTTGCCGTCTGAGATGAATCTATTATTTCGATTTGTTATTTGTTATTGAATTGCGTGCGCATAAAGACCATAAAACGCATAAAGACCATAAAAAGAGTTTCGTTTTATGGTTCTTTCATATACGTTTTCTTTAATTGAATGAACGTTCTGATTCTCAATTTATCAAAATACTTCAATTGGTACACGCAAGAAATAGGCTAATTCAGCAGCCTTTTGTTCAATTTCTCGTGGAGTCAAATTCTCATCAGTACGGGTCAAGGGAATGGACCCCTGGCCTCGGATGTCCATATAAAGAACACGACGAGCATAAATACCCTCTTTAACTTCTATTCTAACGGACTGAATATCTTTTATAAGGAATCGGAGGAATATGCGACGATTTTTTCCCGGAAATCCCCAACGAAAAATACAGACTATTCCTTCCTTTCTATCGAATCGATCATAACCACTACCTACATTCCAGGAAATTGTGCACCACAAATAAGAGCTAATAAAGAGACCCGCAATTCCGTAGAAAGACATCACGATTCCTTGTGGAAAAAAAATGATTTGCTGAGGCGGAAAAAAAGATAGCAAATTTCTACCAAGATAACTGGAAGTTCCAACTAATAAGAAGCCTAATGAACCTAAAAAAAGGATCAAGGCCCAGCAGAAATTACTTATTTTTCGAGACCCCGTTATAAGTTCTATCCATATATCGTCTGATCGCCAAGTCATACTTTACTCGATTGCATTTTATTGGAATTGAGATAATACCCCAGAGAAATTTGACTTTACTTTTTTGTTTCCGAAGTAACTCTCATCAACTAGCACTAGTTTGAGGTGAACTAGCACTAGTTTGATGTCAACCTTTAGGAGTAATTCATCAAATTTGTTAAATCTAAAATAATAACATACTCTTTATTTAATACGATCCCACTATACATATCGATATACATATAGATTCACCGACTACATTTCAGCCATCCAGAGATCCTGATCTATTTGAAAATTGCTAGAATTGATATATCCATATATCATGTTTCTGCGGGCATAAGAGTTTTTTCCTTTATGTTCGGTGGAAATCACATGTTATACTATATTCCAATAAATAGATATCCGTGTTATGATACAAGTCCACGTTTTCAAAAAAAAAATGGATGAGATTGGGTCCCAGCGGATCTAAACAATCTTGTTTTTTTGAACATGAAGAAATAAAGAAGCCATTGCAATTGCCGGAAAGACTAGGCCTACTAACGGCACAAAAATAGATGGAAGGTTCAAATTTGTCATAGAAGGGGTACCTCGATTTACTATTTGTATCTGTTATTATGTTATTATATAAATAAAGATATCTTGTAATAATTATAATTAAATTAAGAATTTGAATTCTAATTAGATAATATTTATTATTAATAGAATTTGAAGAATTTTTCATTCTTAGTATAGATCGAAGTATCGATATATCTAAATCTAACTGAGTACGTATAATAAGAATAAGTGCAAAGAATGTAGAACTGTAGAACTAAATAAATGGACTTATTCATCTCCTCCATGAGAAAGATATGTATGATAATGATAATAAACTTTATTATTTTTCTTCATTTCTTTGTCTTTTGTTCTTGTCTTCTAATTTTCTAAAAATAGATAAAGAGTTTTTTACCGATTATCGAAGGATTCGTTCGAATCCGACCCAACATGGATTTTTAGCTAAAATGGTTTTTCGGTAGATAGAGAAAGATACAAAACTCTATTATCTATTTATCTATATTGAAATTTCAAATTATATACCTAAGACAAGACCAAATTCGTTTTATTTTACTAATTTCACGAAAGGAAGAACTCACTCTTGGTGATAAAGGTTTCTTGATTCGTAATCAGGAATATAGGTCAAAAAAAGAGTTATCCTCAACTTTCGTTTTGATTCTTTCTACAATTCGATCTTCTATCACCAAAGAAAAGGCCATTATTATCTTATTTACTTTGATTCCGATAAACTAACTACTTTTTGCTACAAACACAAAAAAAATAATTGAACTTAGTGCTCTACTTGATTTTGCTTGACTTTTGATTCAAAGGAAAAAAGGCGTGGAGCTTAAATAACTCACTCAGAACGCTTTTTAAAAGATTACGTGGTACAATTAGGTCGAATAAACCCTTCTGGAATAAGTATTCAGCTGCTTGTGAACCTTCGGGTACTGTTTTATTCAATGTTTGTTCAATTACTCTTTTACCTGCAAATGCAATGTAGGCATTGGGTTCGGCAATAATGATATCCCCCAACATACCAAAACTAGCTGTCACTCCACCAGTTGTCGGAGATGTAAGGATTGATACATAAAATAATTTTTTATTTAATTGATAATCATATAAAGCAGACGATATTTTAGCCATTTGCATCAAGCTCAAACTTCCTTCCTGCATGCGCGCCCCCCCAGAAGCACACACTATAATAAGAGGTAAATTTTGATTGGCAGCGTGTTCAATCAAACGGGTGATTTTCTCTCCGACTACGGATCCCAT